CTCCTCAGATTTACGGATTCGCAGGGGGCCTCAGGCCCTACTTAGTTGACTGACAATGAAAAAGGCTCGCGAAACTAAGTAGGGCCCTTTCCTTTTTGTTTGAATAACCCATTCTCATTATCTTTCATAAGTAAAGTAGGCAAACCTATAGGTCCTTAGTAGCGTTGAGAAAGAAGAAAGAGCCGGTTAAAAGAAAGCGAATCTTTTTACCTTTTTTCTCTTCTTTCTATTTTTTTATATAATCTAAATAAATAGATTCTTAATTATATTATAGGCTAGCTTGACAAGCAACCCTTCCTCTTGATCTGAGGTGCGAAGAGAAAGATCTTTTTTTTTATGACTTCCACTTATCGATCCGGCCCCAGAAAAGTGACCGGCCAGGGCCCTATTGATAAATGAAAGAAAGGGTTTATGAGCCCTAGCCCTGTAAGCCCACACCTGTGTAGAGTAGATCGTTCAACACCTGCGGCACAAACCCATTTTTGACCTATTGGTCCTAGTATCATAGGCGACCGAACGGCCGCCCCCTAATTACTAGACCAACCTGCTATAATAATTCCATAAACACCTAGCGAAGATATGGCAAACAAATAAAGTAGCCCTATGTTCGGATCTGACAATACCATACCATAATCAAAAGGTACAACGGCCCGAGCGACCAGACTTAACATAAATGTAGCCACTGGAGCCATTCTAAAAAGGGAGAAATTAGCACTACTTGGTGAAATAGGTTCTTTTAGAATCAATTTAAAACCATCTGCTAGAGGTTGTAACAATCCAAACGATCCCACTACATCAGGACCCTTTCGACGTTGCACAAAAGCCATTACTTTACGTTCAGCTAGCACTAAAAAGGCTACTCCTAGTAGAAGTGGTAGAATTATTCCAAGTATTTCAGCTGGAACAGCTATGTACATTTTTGATTTTCTATTCGCTCATGATCTGGTCTGGTCGACCCAATCATGATATTGAAGGATGGGACCTTTTCTCGAAAGACTCCGGATCCCGATAAGAATTGAAGATGGTGCAACATCGAATCCTGTTACGTTACTTCGAATGGAATCTTAGCCCGCCTCACTTGCTTTCTTTACTGCATAAGGGCATAAACGAAGTGAAGGGATTTCTGTCTAACTAGTGTCTGAGAGTAAGCAAGCTACCTTCATCTTCATTTAACAGATTTGTGGTAGAGTCAATAACATGCTCTGGGTCGGGAATCTTTGCTCTTCTCTTTTGCATTTCCGCTGCCTGCGTTCTTTTTCGTGTCCGTCCGTATCGCAAAGCTGGTCGACGCCAGCTGTAATGGTTGAAAATAGGGGGCCCAACCAAGACCCCCTAATAAAGCTTTTTTCGGTAAAGCAAACGATTCGTTCCGACAACTTCGGTCAGATTCACCCTTTTAATTAGCCGATCTTACAAGATCGATCGGGCGGGCTGGTTGGGAAGGGGTGATTAGCGGAGAAAAGAATTGCTGAGAGATCTATTCTACTATTTGGCCAGGACGAATGAGTGGCTGTGAAGCATGCTCCGGAGGAGATTGACCCTTCCCCGAGTCAGTCCAGTCAGAAAGGGGAGGGTCCGCTGTCTAGACTGCATTTCGGGAGTTTTAACACCATCCCATTTCAACCAAAAAGACAACCCTTTCAAAGATATCTAACTTTCCTTCCTTATGAGTGGAAATCCAATCCCGTTTTGTCTTTTTTTTGCATAAATAAAAAGCAGCCGGCCGGTGTTATTTATATATCTATTTTAAATCCAGTGCATTTATTCCGACCTTTTTTGAAAAGCGCATAGTTTCTCCTCAAAAAAAGACCTCCCCAGTCGGGGAACGCATAAGATATTTACCTAAACCAGTAGAGTAGGTCCTTGAGCGGATCCCACGTTAGCCCCAAGACGTTGGTCTCTAACTAGAAAAGTAAATGCTTGAGCTTGAGTGAGAAGGGCCTCCTCGCTTATTGACTTGAACCACTGACCTTTAGAACGAACCTATAGGGCAAAAGGAACTTCACTAAGGGCACCTGACAAAAAGAAAACAGCTTATCTCAACTACTTGACTTGAGTCCAAGTACTGAAAGACGTAACTTCAGGAGTTTCCCTGAAAGAATAGTAAGGCGCCGAAAGCAGAGAGAGAGGGAGCTCTTACTACAGATCTCCTCTTCCTTATGGCAGGAGGTTTCAAACTTCTTCTCTTATATTCAAATAAAGTTCATCCCTCCGTTCATTTATTGACTGGGGTTCCGAGCTTGTCGAGGTGGGTGGGCATAGTTTAACATAGCATTTGCCGGAAAAGACGAGAGGAGCAATGGATCCCCTACTTTCACCTGCATAAATAAAAAAAACTTCATGATGTTGAGGGGCAGGGTTGGCGAAGGTATTCAGAGAGCCAAAGAGAAGATGTCTACCATCCAAACTCGTCTGAACGTCTTAGAAAATCAGAAGAAAGTGATTACTAAGATGAAAAGGAGGAGAAAGGGCCTCGTTCAATTTTGACTAGCGGAAGAGG